GTTTTAAACTTCTCTCTCATTCAATATTATTAAAAGATATGAAAGAGTCAAAATGCGAAAGCTCTTCTTTGTGGTTAAATGCCAAAAAATCAAGTCAGCTCATTCGTCTTTATGTTGTGTTGATCGTTACAGGCCTCTTGAATCTTCTAGATTACCTATCTTTATTGCCTTTTTTATTTGGTATTTGTATGGAACGGGGAATGGGGATTTCTTCTTGTTTTCTTTATTATTGATAGGAATTCTCTTGTTAAGACCCTACTTAACTAATCAATTGAAACCTCAGATTCATACGAGAACCACGATAATTCAATGAAACCTTCAAAGTCCAAAATTCACTGAGTGAGAACCATTGGATCATCACTTATTCAATCAAAAAAATAGCTATAATGACTAAAAAAATAAAATACAAAGAAGCGCTTATCCTTTGATCCAAATAAGAGTTTAAAAGCAGAAAAATATTTTGATTTATTAAAGTTTATAAGATAGAACGGAAAGAAGTCCGGCTACGAGGTCTGAGTATTAAGTATGAATCATAGTTCGAATACTTTGTGATCTATTTGATCTATTTCGTGCTCCGGATACTCGAATGAATATCCGACGAAGTAAAACCATCTTGATAAAGATGACAGATCCCATTCTCTGTACTATCCATAGGGTCAATTCTAACAAGTCACACACTCATATTCCGGAAATATACAATGCAGAAAAAAAATTTCGCGGTCGAACTACCAAAGGAGAATAGGCTAAAATTTTTAGACCTACATACTTTACTTTTTTGTATCCAGCTAAAGGGGCTTCCAGATTCTTCTCAGTCTAATTCACTGAAATTCCATCCAGTAGAACAGAAGAATTATAAATCTCCAAAATAATAGATAAGAATACCGCAAATAGAGCCATTGCAACACCCATCAAAGGGGTCGTTCCCCATCCAGGAGCTACTTTACCATATTCGGAATTCAATGGTTTCAATAACTTCCCTACAGTAGTGCTTCTTGGACCAGATCTAGAACTATCCTCAACAGTTTGTGTAGCCATAAATCTTATTTTGTATTCATTACGATCTGTTGACTTTGTATACCATTCCGTTGTAAATAAACGATCTTAGCATAGATCCATTGTGGTCTTTCAATTCTATAATAATGGAAACAGCAACCCTAGTCGCCATCTTTATATCTGGGTTACTTGTAAGTTTTACTGGGTATGCTCTATATACTGCCTTTGGGCAACCCTCTCAACAACTAAGAGATCCATTCGAGGAACACGGGGACTAGTTGACGTAATCAGCCTCCAAATATTTGGAGGCTGATTACGTCAATGAAGATAATGAAAAATTATTTCATTTTTTAGTTGAAATTTTAGGTGGTTCCCGAAAAAAAATAGCGAAAAAAATTATCCCTAAAGTGGATACTAAGAGAAATGTATAAACCAATGCTTCCATAAATTTGATCGTGGTTTACAATTATAGCTTTCATACCTGTTTTGTTTACTTGGGAGTATCCCTCTGGATAAAGAAAAAAAGAAAAATAATCAAAGAAACGGCAGCGGTTTAAATCAAGATTCCTGCAGTACCCTATATTAAATAAAATCGCAAACAGAAACTAGAAGAAAAAAAGAAATGTTGCATCAGACTGCTTGTCTTTTTGTAGTTGGATCTCCAAGTTTTTGGAATGCCCCAAATTCCACTTGAGCATCCAAATCTGGATCAATACCAGCAAAAACATCTCTGAAGAGGGTTCTAGAACCATGCCAAATGTGTCCAAAGAAGAAAAGTAGAGCAAACGAAGCATGTCCAAAAGTAAACCAACCTCTTGGACTGCTACGAAAAACACCATCGGATTTCAAAGTAGCACGATCTAATTCAAAAATCTCACCCAATTGAGCCCGTCTAGCATATTTTTTTACAGTTGCGGGATCACTATAACTCACACCATTGAGTTCACCACCATAAAACTCAACAGTTACACCTACTTGTTCGACACTATATTTTGATTCTGCCCTTCTAAAAGGGACGTCGGCTCTAACAATTCCGTCTCCGTCTACCAAAACAACCGGAAATGTTTCAAAAAAAGTAGGCATACGACGTACAAAAAGTTCACGCCCTTCTTTATTTCTAAAGACGGGATGTCCTAACCATCCAACAGCTATTCCATCCCCATTGTCCATTGAACCCGCTCGGAATAACCCCCCTTTTGCTGGATTATTACCAATATAATCATAAAAAGCTAATTTTTCAGGAATTTTAGACCAAGCTTCTGAAAAACTTTGATTTTCAGCCAGTCCAGCACTAACTCTTCGATATATTTCTTGTTGAAAGTATCCCTGATCCCATTGATAACGAGTAGGACCAAATAATTCGATGGGAGTAGTTGCAGAACCATACCACATAGTTCCAGCAACAACAAAAGCTGCAAAAAAGACTGCAGCAATACTACTGGAAAGGACGGTTTCAATATTGCCCATACGTAATCCTTTGTATAGACGTTGAGGCGGACGAACACTAAGATGGAATAGGCCCGCTAATATACCCAACGTCCCTGCTGCAATATGATGAGAGGCTATTCCTCCCGGAACAAAAGGGTCAAAGCCCTCCACGCCCCACGCCGGGTTTACGGGTTGGACCTTTCCGGTTAGTCCATAAGGGTCGGATACCCATATTCCAGGACCATATAATCCTGTTACATGAAATGCGCCAAAACCAAAGCAAGCCACTCCTGAAAGGAATAAATGAATTCCAAAAATCTTGGGCAAATCCAAAGAAGGTTTTCCTGTACGTTCATCACAAAAAATTTCTAGATCCCAATATACCCAATGCCAAATAGCTGCCAAGAAGCACAAGCCAGAAAATACGATATGTGCTCCGGCTACCCCTTCGTAACTCCAAAGACCCGGATTCGTTATAGTCCCTCCTGTAATATTCCAACCGCCCCACGAATTGGTTATTCCTAAACGAGTCATGAAAGGTATAACGAACATACCTTGTCTCCACATTGGATCAAGAACAGGGTCGGAGGGATCAAAAACTGCTAATTCATATAGAGCCATCGAACCGGCCCAACCAGCAACCAGAGCAGTATGCATTATATGAACAGAAAGCAAACGACCGGGATCATTCAATACAACAGTATGAACACGATACCAAGGCAAACCCATGGAAATACCCCTTTATCAACGAAAAATAGACACTATGTAACTTTATTGCATTGGAAAAAACTATGCTACGGACCCCCCCTTTTTTAGGTAATTATTTCGGAGAAAGGATTAATATTTGTTCTATTCTGTTAGTAATAATGGAACAATTCGATTCATAAGAAAAAAGGGAAGCGGATCTATTCTATATCCGATAAGTACCAATACGCAATGGGGGTGAATCCTATTTTATATGAACCAAGATAGCTATTGTTGTTCATCATTCAGAAGCCCGTTCGTAAAAAATTTCCTTTACTTTTATTTTATATTTTATTTTAGCTTATTCAACTTATGTATTAAATATGATTAATTTAAATATGATTAATAAAGTAGGAAAAAAGGATAATAGTATTAAAAAACGAAACCCCCAGTTTTACGTTTCCACATCAAAGTGAAATAGAGAACTTCATTCTCTTTTTTTTTCATTTCATGCCTATTGGCGTTCCAAAAGTACCTTTTCGAAGTCCTGGAGAAGGAGATACATCTTGGGTTGACATATAGTGCGACTTGTCAGATATATTGGGCTATATGGGATTTACCCATTTTCTCCCTCGATCGAGATATCCTCTGTTTCGCCCAAAAAGATTGATTGAATTATCAAAAATTTGTAACGCGAAGCGCAAAAAATAAAGTGGAATTAAATGCAGGGAGTATTTAGATTGATATTAGATTATCAAATTTTTTTTATGGTTTACGTGATCGGACTAATAAAATGAAGTATCCAGGCTCCGTTTAGTAAAAACCCAATTGATATTACTACTTATATAATATGCAAAATTATGATAAAAATTCTAAAAAAAAAATTTTTGAAACAGGGTGATCTAAAACAGACTGTTGCTCAAATCAAATAATATAATGAAAAATTTGTTGACTAGTTGACAGAAGACATGTGAAAGAAATGAATTGAAAAAAAAAGAAGGAGTAGTAAAAAAAGATGCGGTATTTGGTTCATTTGTCCTATATGTGCAAATCAAAATCGGGCAAATTTTTCCTTTTACTCGGGGTAGAGCATAAACCTAAAAAATGGAATCAAAAAAAGGAAGAAGCCCGTTCAGGAACAAGAAAAAACCATCGACATTTCAACTGAATCTCGATGAAAAAAAAATATCAACGAATCAAGTTAGTCTGACAGGCTTAATCAATCGTTTTATTATAGGATTATAATATCTAATAAAAGGGGCCAAAACAGATTTTTTCTTTGACTTTTGGGAGCAAGTCCTTCCGTTATAAGTTAGAAAGAAAAACCTTCTATGAAAAAAAAAGGGGGTTGGAATCGACACATTGATTTTTTCACAATTTTTGTTGAACCGTATGCATCAAAAGGTGCCTGTACGGCTCCTAAGGAATAAAATTTTATCCTAATCAACCGACTTTATCGAGAAAGATTATTTTTTTTAGGCCAAGAGGTTGATACCGAAATCTCGAATCAACTTATTAGTCTTATGATATATCTCAGTATAGAAAAGGATACCAAAGATCTTTATTTGTTTATAAACTCTCCTGGTGGATGGGTAATATCTGGAATGGCTATTTATGATACTATGCAATTTGTGCGACCCGATGTACAGACAATATGCATGGGATTGGCCGCTTCAATAGCATCCTTTATCCTAGTCGGAGGAGCAATTACCAAACGTATAGCATTCCCTCACGCTTGGCGCCAATGAGTTTTTTTATTTTCGAGAAAAAAATACTATGCCTTCGCCATCGAAAATATGAATTAGTTAAGTAATAATAGCATGGCACTTCGAATTCGATATGAAATTTTTTAGATTAAAAAAATTAGATTATATATTGAAAGAGTAGTATGAGATAAGGAAGGGGTATTTCAAATGATATCTTACCTATTCGGGCACATCTCAGCGTCACAAACTTTGTTTTCACACCGGAAGCTTATTTAAAAAATTTATATAAAAAAAAAAAAAAAGACACTTTGGGATTGCTGAATCATAGACAAAGCAAAAAAATGATATATAAAGCAACGGAACCATCATAGTATTTTTTTAACTCCTACAAAAAAGAAGGATGGTAATTGGATGAGTTCTGGATCTGCGTATAATACAACCTATATTTTTTTTTCTTTCGCCAAAAGGAAAGGTAAAAAAAGTAAATTCCATTGTGGAGCCGTATGCAATGCACAAAAAAGCCTGTACGGTTATTCAATTTTCTCTGTTTTTTTGGTTATCTCGCCTCATTCTGCGAAATAGAAGAAAATTTTCTATTATATCATCAGGGTAATGATCCATCAACCCGCTAGTTCGTTTTATGAGGCACAAACGGGAGAATTTATCTTGGAAGCGGAAGAACTACTAAAACTTCGCGAAACTATCACAAGGGTTTATGTACAAAGAACGGGCAAACCTATATGGGTTGTATCCGAAGACATGGAAAGGGATGTTTTTATGTCAGCAACAGAAGCCCAAGCTCATGGAATTGTTGATCTTGTCGCGGTTCAATAAAAAATAGGAGCGATTTCATGCAAATCTACAATTTCTAATTTTATATCTTTTTAGATTAAAGGTTTAGTTTCATATTCTCTTCAATATATTTTTCTTTATATTGAAGAGAATCTTGAAGAGAAGTAATTCAGAATTAACCGGTTAGAACTAATCTAAACCAGCCCATTATTTATATGATTCCGTATGCCAACCATTAAACAACTTATTAGAAATACAAGACAGCCAATCCGAAATGTCACGAAATCCCCAGCGCTTCGGGGATGCCCTCAGCGACGAGGAACATGTACTCGGGTGTATGTGCGACTCGTTTAGATCATAGACTGAGACACAAAAAGGAAATTCTTTTTGAAATATCAAGGATCAGTACCTGTGAATAAAATAGAATGGAGGAACTCGATTCATTATTTAAAAAAGATAGATCGTTCATATCTTCTATTGTGTCTGAAACTTATGGTTTACATTGGTGCAAATCCAATCAACTCCATTTTTTAGAAAACCCCCAATGATAACAAACCGTTATCCATTAAGCGGGGGAAATTCCATTTTTTATTAAATCCACTCTTGAAAGAAAAGAACGGACTAACAAGGTAAACGACCAAATCAATTTTACAAATGAAATACCGTTACTGTATAAAGTGGATCTCATTGTGAAAGACCTATTACTGGAATATTGATGGGGTAGAGCCAAAGAATGTGAATTGTACAAGTTACCAATAGTATTGATTAATTAAAAGAAGGAGCTCCGGTGTATAGAGAGGACCTCACCGTTTTAGAAGTAACCATAGAAACGATGGAACCCACTATTTATCCATTCAAAGCAAAGCAAAATACCTAGCAAAAAGTAGTGGTGGGGAAGGTTAGAGTAGCAAAAGCCATTGGAATTTTTTTTTATACATTGGAATAATTCGTTTGGTTATTAATAGACTAGTAAAGGGGAAAAGAATAACTAAAAAAAGAATTAGTTATTCATCAAAGTTTGATTTATTCAATGACTAGAATTAAACGCGGATATATAGCTCGGAGGCGTAGAACAAAACTTCGTTTATTTGCATCAAGCTTTCGAGGGGCTCATTCACGACTTACACGAACTATGACTCAACAGAGAATAAGAGCTTTAGTTTCGGCTCATCGGGATAGGGGTAAAAGAAAAAGGGATTTTCGGCGCTTATGGATCACTCGAATAAATGCCGTAATTCACGAAATGGGGGTATTCTATAGTTATAACCGATTCATACACAATCTGTACAAAAAGCAATTACTTCTTAATCGGAAAATACTTGCACAAATAGCTCTATTAAATAGGAGTTGTCTTTATACGATTTCGAATGAGATAAAAGAATAAGGGGATTGGAAGAAATCCACTAAAATATTTGAAATAGAGTTCTAAGGAGAATGAGCTCGGGGAAGGTAGAGTAGAAATTAGTATTATAAAAAAGTCGTCAAAACAAAACGAGAGTATATAGTCGCTAAAAAAAGAGTTAAGTTATTCTTTTTCTTTTCGAGAATTCTTTTCTTTTTTTGTTTTCTGACAGACACAGACATAACAATCAAATTTTGATTCTTGATTGGATTTTTCGAACAAAATGTTAATCTCTTTTTTAATTCCTTCAGATTGGAATTGTTATTCAATTGAAGAATAAGTCTATTTTTTTCTGGTTCTAAGGCTAGTAGTTCTAGGGGTCGACTCACTTCTTTCAAATTGTTTCTGATTATTAAGAAAAGGTAACAAAGATAAAATACGAGCTTGTTTTATAGCAATAGTGATTAATCGTTGTTGTTTTAAAGTAACTCTATTCACCCGTCTAGATAATATTTTTCCTTGTTCACTAATAAATCGACTAATTAAACTCATGTTTCTATAATCAATTCGATCCCCCGATTGGATCGGGGGCAAACGCCTACGAAAAGATCGCTTGGATTTAGTAAAAAGTCGCTTAGATTTATTCATAATTTTTTTATTCCTTATCTCTATAAAATCCTAATCTCTAAAATCCTATTTTGATCGGATCAAAATAAAAACGATTTATATTTCTATATAGGATAGAGTTTCTATATAGAATTAAGAATATAGGATTAGATTTCTTTCTATTGATTTATTTGTTTATATTTATATATATGTAATAATATATAGATACTAGCATTATTCCTTTTCTTAAAATAAAAGGTGACATACAAGCACTCAATTTTATCTATTTCTTGATTTCCCCGTGAATTGTATGTTTATAACAATAGGGACAGAATTTTCTCAATTCCAATCGACTAGGGGTATTATGCCGATTCTTTTGAGTAATATATCTGGAAATTCCCGCGGATTCTTTCTTAATATCATTTCGAACACAACTGGTACATTCCAAAATAATTGTTACTCGAACATCTTTACCCTTGGCCATGAAACCTCCTTTGGATTTATGATTCACCCCAATCTTCTATTTTATTTTTAGGATCCAGAAAGAACAAGAACCAAAAAAATAGAAGTTGTTAACTAAAAAAAATTTTGAAATATTTCGTTGCAATGAATATTAATTAGTAATTAAATCAAAATTAAATAATAAGCAATACAATGATTTTGTGAAAACTTAAAATCTTTGTAGAGTATTTTTTTTGAAGTATCTCATCGGATACTCTTTCCCTAGCAACACTTTTTTTGTTCTATTACTAATTTAATTGGATCCTGAACCCTCATTTTTATGACCTTTCGCCCCCCCCACTTTTTTCTAATTATTTTTTTAGAATGAATTAGAAAAAAAAAAGGGGGGGATTAGTCCCCGATCGTTGATCGTATCTCTAAAATTTTTCACCCCTTTCTGATGTTAATAACTAGAATGAAAAAAAGGGAAATGTTAATGCATCTGGAAATAAACGATTAATCTCTATTAATAAACCTGCTAACGAAGCGAACCATAGAGTACTTAGTACCGGTGCTACGGAAAGATATGTTTTTAGATCTCGCATTTGAAATCCTCCTTCTTTATTTATTGTATTACATTATATATAGTAATATATATAACTACGGATGTACATGTAGTTAAGAAATTCTTGTATTTGTATACGTAACTTCCGCCCCCCCCACTTTGAAAATGAGAATTGAAATATTGTCTACTAGAACGATCTTATAAATTCCATTTGAAATTTGAAAATGGAAACGCCTATTTATGTCAAATTGAAATTGAGAGAATTTTCGTAAAAAAAAGTCATTTTTTAATTATAGGTTTGTTATCTGATATGAGAAAAAAAAGAAGAAATGAATTTGATATACCAATAAAAAAGAAGAAGGATGTGGAAAACAAGACAGGAATTCTCTACAATGACACTGTAAACCAATTGAAAGGGATGTAGCGCAGCTTGGTAGCGCGTTTGTTTTGGGTACAAAATGTCACGGGTTCAAATCCTGTCATCCCTACCTATTACTACTCTTCTGAGCAGTAACGAGGGATCTTTTTTAGATCTATCTTTTTTTAATAAAATTGGACATACATATAATTCTGAAATTTATGATATACTATGATATAATATAGTATATACGTACAAAATGGATTCGGGTTAAAGAATGTCCTCTTTCTAGCCTTTTCATTTTTTAGAAAAAAAAAAGAAAAACGCTCTTAGTTCAGTTCGGTAGAACGTGGGTCTCCAAAACCCAATGTCGTAGGTTCAAATCCTACAGAGCGTGAAATCCCTCTTGTTTATTAGATTGTGTCAAAATTCCACTGTTCACAAATCATTGAGCAGCAATCTGAATTAGACCTCCCACATATGAAAGCAAGAAGGAGGTCAGTCAAAAAAAAAAAAGAGATGTTAATTAATCAAAAGTCCAACTGATCACCACGTCTGTATTGTAAATAAGCAGTTACGAATAATCCAGCCAAAGTAATAGGAATTAGACCTAAGACGATTCCAAATAAAAAAACTTCAATCATTTCAATTTTCTTTTGTTTTCATTTTTGAAAGGGAGAAAAGAGAGGTACTATCTATTCCTAGCTTTTAATCTGTATTGCCGATGAATCTCAATGAGCAAAATTGGCTAATTAACACGGTACGGAACTATCGAACATATGAAATACCACTGAAATCCTTTTTTATAAAAAAATCTTCAATTTCAAATAAGTCGTATTTTGCTTAAACCAATAAATAGAACTGAGGTTATAGTTAAAGCTGCTAGTAGAAAACCGAAATAACTAGTTATAGTAGGCATGAAGGGACTCAATAAAATATGTTTTTTTATACATATGTTTCTAAAGTACTTCCCTAAGTTTCAATTCAAAAAATTTTTAAAGAAATAGAGAAAGATAGCTAGTTCCAAGAATCAAAAAAATTCAATTGAAAATTTTTGAATTATCAATCATTCATTATAGGTGGTA